GTTATTAGTTTTTTATTAGACGAGATTTTACGAATGTTTCGAGGAGAGAACAAATAGTTCTTTTTTTGTTCGATATGAAGACATAGCAAAAACCCCTCTTTACCATTATTATTTATAATATTTAGAATCCATCATATTCATATATAGTGAAGTTTTACCCCCGGATTCCCATAAAACAAAAAAGAATCTTTTTTCACACTTCAGTGATTGAATTTTTATGTTTAGTCTGAGAGGAAATAAATAAAACTAAAGAATTGTGGCTCGAATGACTATTCATCTATTGTATTTTTATGCAAACAAATAGGGGGCAAGAAAACTCTATGGAAAGATGGTGGTTTAATTCGACGGTGTTTAAAAAGGAGTTACAGCGTAGGTATGGGATAAAGAACTCAATTCCCAATCTTGGTCCTGTTGAAAATATTAGTGAAAGTGAAGATCCGAATAGAAAAGGTAGGGCTAAAAATATTCATAGTTGCAGGGGTCGTGACAATTCTAGTTACACTAATGTGGATCGTTTAGTCGGCTTCAAAGACATTTGGAATTTTCTCTCTGATGAGACTTTTTTAGTTAGGGATAATAATGGAGATACTTATTCTATCTATTTTGATATTGAAAATCGTATTTTTGAGATTGACAACGACCATTCTTTTATGAGTGAATTAGAGAATTCTTTTTATCATTATCGCAATTCTAGTTGTATGAATAATGGATCTACGAGTGAAGATTCCTTTCATTACATGTATGTAACTCAATCTAGTTGGAATAATCACATTTATAGTTGCATTGACAGTTATCTTCAGTCTCAAATCTGTATTGATACATCCATTGTAAGTGATAGTAGTGACAGTTACATTTCTAGGTGTATTTTTGATAAACGTATAAATAGTAGTGAAAGCGGGAGGTCCAGTCTACGAACCCGCGCGAAGAGTAGTGATTTAACTCTAAGAGAAGGGTCTAATGATCTCGATGCAACTCAAAAATACAGGCATTTGTGGGTTCAATGCGAAAATTGTTATGGATTAAATTATAAGAAATTTTTGAAATCAAAAATGAATATTTGTGAACAATGTGGATATCATTTGAAAATGAGTAGTTCAGAAAGAATCGAACTTTCGATCGATCCCGGTACTTGGGATTCTATGGATGAAGACATGGTTTCTCTGGATCCCATTGGATTTCATTCGGAGGAGGAGCCTTATAAAGATCGTATTGATTCTTATCAAAGAAAGACAGGATTAACTGAGGCTGTTCAAACAGGTGTAGGTCAACTAAATGGTATTCTCGTAGCAATTGGGGTTATGGATTTTCAGTTTATGGGGGGTAGTATGGGATCCGTGGTGGGGGAAAAAATCACTCGTTTGATTGAGTACGCTACCAATCGACTTATACCTCTTATTATAGTGTGCGCTTCGGGGGGGGCGCGCATGCAAGAAGGAAGTTTGAGCTTGATGCAAATGGCTAAAATATCATCTGCCTTATATGATTATCAATCCAATAAAAAGTTATTTTATGTATCAATCCTTACATCTCCTACTACTGGTGGGGTAACAGCTAGTTTTGGTATGTTGGGAGATATAATTATTGCCGAACCCAATTCCTACATTGCATTTGCGGGTAAAAGAGTAATTGAACAAACATTGAATAAAACAGTACCTGAAGGTTCACAAGCGGCTGAATATTTATTCCAGAAAGGTTTATTCGACCTAATCGTACCACGTAATACTTTAAAAAGTGTTCTGAGTGAGTTATTTAAGCTGCACGCCTTTTTTCCGTTGAATTCAAATTCAATCAAGTAGAGCGTACTAAGTTCAATTATTTTATTTGTAGCAAACAAGTAGTTAGCTTGTCGGAATTAAAGTAAATAATAACGCAATTTTCTTTGGTTGGTGACCTAAGATCTAATTGTAGAAAGAAGCAAAAGTTGCGGATAACTCTTTTTTTTACCTAGATTTCCCATTACTAATTAAGAAGTCTTTATCAAGAAGATAAAAGCGTGAGTTCTTCCTTATCGCCCGAAAATATTATTTTCACTAAAAATCCTGGTTGTATCGCATTCTAGCAAATCTTTCGATAATTTGTAAGAAACCTTTTAAAATTAGAAGACAAGAACAAAACACAAAGAAATTAAGAAAAAAAATATAATTAAATATAATTAATATAATAAAGTTGATTATCATAGGTATCTTTCGTGTAGAAATATGAATAAGTCCATTTATTTAGTTCTACATTCCTTGGACTTAGTCTATATACTCACTTAGATATATAGTTCTATAAGAATTTGAAAATTCCATTTCTCAAGAAATTGAATTTAATAATAAAGACCAATTCATAATAATTACAATTTTGAATTATAATTATTGTAAAATATGATATAAAAAAAATAATAACAGGTGCAAATAGTAAATCGAGGTACCCCGTTTTATGACAACTTTCACTTTTCCCTCTATTTTTGTGCCTTTAGTAGGCTTAGTATTTCCGGCAATTGCAATGGCTTCTTTATTTCTTTATGTTCAAAAAAACAAGATTGTTTAGATCTGAGGGGACCCAATCTCGTCCATTTTTTTTTGAACTTCTACTTGCTAGGATAACACAGATATTTATTTCTTTCGGGAAATGGAAATATGGTATGACATGTAATTTCTAAAGGAAAAAGCTATTATGCCTGCAGAAAATGATCTATGAGTAAATAAATTCCAGCTAGTTTCAAATAGAGCAGGATCGTTGGATACCTAAAGTTGGTAGATCCATCTGTAATATGTATATTTGGGATTTAAGGAAGGGTATGTTATTAGTTTAGATCTAACCAATTTGATAAATTACTCCTAAAGGTTCACATCAACTAGCACTAGTTCACATCAAACTAGTGCTAGTTTGATGAGAGTTCCTTCGGAAACAAAAAAAAGTAAAGTCAAAATGATTTGGGGTATTCTCTCAATTCCAATAAAATTTAATCGGATGAAGTATGAGTTGGCGATCAGAACATATATGGATAGAACGTATAACAGGGTCTCGAAAACTAAGTAATTTTTGCTGGGCCCTTATCGTTTTTTTAGGTTCATTAGGATTCTTATTGGTTGGAACTTCCAGTTATCTTGGTAGAAATTTGATATCTTTTGTTCCGGCTCAGCAAATTGTTTTTTTTCCGCAAGGGATCGTGATGTCTTTCTACGGGATCGCTGGTTTCTTTATTAGTTCCTATTTGTGGTGCACAATTTCCTGGAATGTAGGTAGTGGTTATGATCGATTCGATAGAAAGGAGGGAATAGTGTGTATTTTTCGTTGGGGATTTCCTGGAAAAAATCGTCGCATATTCCTCCGATTCCGTATAAAAGATATTCAGTCGATTAGAATAGAAGTTAAAGAGGGTATTTATGCTCGTCGTATCCTTTATATGGACATCAGAGGACGGGGGGCTATTCCGTTGACCCGTACTGATGAGAATTTGACTTCACGAGAAATTGAAAAAAAAGCCGCCGAATTGGCCTATTTTTTGTGCGTACCAATTGAAGTCTTTTGAGAAAAGGAAATGGGCTGAAGAATGAATGCTTTCTCAGCAGGAGGGAAAAAATTCCTGTTTTTTCTATAACATAATTTAACTGAAGTTTCGTCAAAACGTTCAGTCGAGCCAAAGCCGATATATATGGAACAACCCTAAAACAAAACTCCCTCCTTTGTGGTTTTTTATGCGTATCCAAATCCATGCAACTCAATTCAAACAAGTAACAAATTGAACTACTAGATTCAATTCATCAGATATATCAAATGATTTCGAAAGAAAGAAATTCATCTTTTTTCAATATTTGTTGGAATTGATACTTTAGATGGAGATAAATCCTATCGTGTAAATGATTTCTTTCAATCGACCCTTTAATTTATCCTTTCTTTTGTGTTCCATTACTAATACTAACCAATACTAACCAATAAAGGGTTTTCTTAATAATGATAACAGGTCCATTTCTATCTTGTTTTACCACTCATTTTTTTTATCATCACAATGTCTTTCTCTCAATTATTCTATTCTTGGATATGGGTAATCGTTGGAATTTTTTCAAAATATTCTATATTTTTATAGAAAAGGAATTCTTTCGTCTCAAAATATCAATAATATTCATTTCTTAAAGTGTCTCCTTTCGATGAATGACCGAAAGGAGATGCTTTAAGAAATTTGATGAATTGAGAGATCTGGAAACAATATTTTTGATTAGTTCTTGATTCGAATTCGAAGCGGAGTCGTAGTCTATTTTTGTATTCGTTCTAGATTCACACAAAATTACAAATAAAATAGATTCATAGGTTTAATACCTTGTCTAGAACTCATGGGTAAAAGAAATATTCGATCACATAGAGTCGACGAATGAAGTGGGTTAATTAATAATTCACAAACGAAAAATGGCAAAAAAGAAAGCATTCATTCCTCTTTTCTATCTTGCATCTATAGTGTTTTTTTCCTGTTGGATTTCTCTCTCATCATTTACTAAAAGTATGGAATCTTGGGTTACTAATTGGTCGAATATTGATCAATCCGAAATCTTTTTGAATGATATTCAAGAAAAAAGTATTTTAGAAAAGTTCATAGAATTAGAGGAAATCCTCTTCTTGGACGAACTGATCAAGGAATACTCGGAAATACATCTACAAAAGCTTCCTATAGGAATCCACAAGGAAACGATCCAATTAATCACGATACACAATGAGGATCGTATACATATGATTTTGCACTTCTCGACAAATATAATAGGTTTTGCTATTCTAAGCGGTTATTCTATTTTAGGTAATCAAGAACTTGTTATTCTTAACTCTTGGGCTCAGGAATTCCTATATAACGTAAGCGATACAGTAAAAGCTTTTTCGATTCTTTTATTAACGGATTTATGTATCGGATTTCATTCACCCCACGGTTGGGAACTAATGATTGGTTCTGTCTACAAGGATTTTGGATTTGTTCATAATGATCAAATCATATCTGGTCTTGTTTCCACTTTTCCAGTTATTCTCGATACTATTTTAAAATATTGGATTTTCCGTTATTTAAATCGTGTATCTCCGTCACTTGTAGTTATTTATCATTCAATGAATGATTAATAAATGATCCACCGATATTAATCTAATCAAATTAGAATGTTTTTTAATGTGTAGTTCTACATAAGCATTAAAAACTTTCTACCCGGGGGATTTTCATCCTATAGCATTCCAGTAAAATGATTCCAGTAAATAGCAGAATCGTGGATAGGGAACTATACGAGCGACCTACCCAATTTATTGTATAAATTTTCGGATCAATGATTAGACCATGCAAACTAGAAAGATTTTTTCTCGGATAAAGGAACAGATTACTCGATCGATTTCCGTATCGCTCATGATATATATCATGACTCGAACATCCATTTCAAGTGCATATCCCATTTTTGCGCAGCAGGGTTATGAAAATCCACGAGAAGCGACTGGGCGTATTGTATGTGCCAATTGCCATTTAGCTAATAAGCCCGTGGATATTGAGGTTCCACAAGCGGTACTTCCTGATACTGTATTTGAAGCAGTTGTTCGAATTCCTTATGATAAGCAAGTGAAACAAGTTCTTGCTAATGGTAAGAAAGGGGGTTTGAATGTGGGGGCTGTTCTTATTTTACCGGAGGGGTTTGAATTAGCTCCTTCCGATCGTATTTCTCCCAAGATGAAAGAAAAGATAGGCAATTTGTCTTTTCAGAGCTACCGCCCTAATCAAAAAAATATTCTTGTGATAGGGCCTGTCCCTGGTCAGAAATATAGCGAAATCACCTTTCCTATTCTTTCGCCCGACCCCGCTACTAAGAAGGATGTTCACTTCTTAAAATATCCTATGTACGTAGGGGGAAATAGGGGAAGGGGTCAGATTTATCCCGACGGAAGCAAGAGTAACAATACAGTTTATAATGCTACCGGAGCGGGTATAGTAAGTAAAATCATACGAAAAGAAAAGGGGGGGTACGAAATAACCATAACGAATCCGTCGGATGGAGGTCAAGTGGTTGATATTATCCCTCCTGGACCAGAACTTCTTGTTTCAGAAGGTGAATCCATCAGATTTGATCAACCACTAACGAGTAATCCTAATGTGGGTGGATTTGGTCAGGGAGATGCAGAAATAGTACTTCAAGATCCATTACGTGTCCAAGGTCTTTTATTCTTCTTGGCATCTGTTATTTTGGCACAAATCTTTTTGGTTCTTAAAAAGAAACAGTTCGAGAAGGTTCAATTGGCCGAAATGAATTTCTAGACTCGCCAATTTTACGACATCAAGTTCGTAAAAAGAAACAAATTATTGTTGTCGATTATGTATCATCAAAAAAAACTGAAATTCTTAAAAACCTTTTATTTACTTGTTTATACTATTTTTCTACGAGCTTCGGGGAATTTCTTATAGGTAGATCTTTTTTGAGGAAGACTCCTTTATTTGACTTTACCACCGCTTTCTTTGTTTTTTTTTAGCCAAATTGAATTCGTACGACTATGTTACTATACTATATAATACCGGATTTAAATTATCAATCTTATTCTATTTGAAATAGAATAAGATTAGGATAGATAGTCGGCATAAGTAAGCGCGGAACTATAAATGTGGGCAACAAATAATTCTAGGAGGGATTATTTGTATTCCTATTCTTCCACACAAGAATAGGGGTGGAGAAAATTCCCCTTCTTGTGTCGAAAGAGTAATGATTTTTGATCCTGTTCGTCAAAAATTCCTAGTCTTCGTGTCGGTTTTCAGATGTATCAAAACTTCTTTTTTTATTTATTACGTACAATAAAAATCAAGTAGTGGACAAACAAAAAAAGGAGGGAATCTCATTTTTTTTATTAAATAGAAGTTATTCAATGAACTTATAAAAAATTGAAATCTTTCTGAGATAAGAAAATAAAATATAAATTAGAAATAAAGTTAAGAGTATAGAAAAGTATTTGTATGATATCTAATCTACAGAAATATAGATAATCCGAAATTTGAGTAATTCCTCCCCTCTTATAACTTGTAAAGTCCCCATAGATACTATCAACGAGCAGGTGAATCAATCAATGAAGTTCTTTTTTCAAAAGGATCATCAATCAGAAAAAATGGAATGGAGGTTTTTGGAACAGTAGAAAACTAAATCAACTTTGTTATTTAGACGAAAAAAAAGACTCTGATTCTTAAGAACCCAACGGGCCCTTTCCCCTCGAATCAGACAAACAAAGAAGGGAATCCCGTCGGGTTCTTACGTCTACAATTCAATTCATCCAATTACTACAGGGATGAACCTAATCCGGAATATGAACCATAAAAGAAAATACCTATTAAACCAATCACAAGAATACCAGTTACAGTACCTATTATCCAAAGAGGAATCCTTCCAGTAGTATCGGCCATTTACTCCACTTCCCTCCAATTTTATCAAGTGGTCATGCTAGAGACATAAACAGTCATGGATAATTATGAGATGAGATCCTTCCAAATGAACTAATACAATGCCTAGAATTATTATTTAT